TATTTAATAGTAACTATGAATCATTTTCAAGAGAAATCGCCTATTTCTTAAACTTAATTAATGAATTTGGTGCAAAAGCAAGATCAAGTTTTAATTTTAAGGGACTCCCCCTTTTCCAAAATCCCAACCAAGAAAAAATGTATTTCGAAAATCAAATAAAATTTTTCCAATTGTTATTTGATATAGTTATAGCGAATCCAAAAAAGAAAACAAGTCGAAAAACTTCTACTGGACTAAAAGAAATACGTAAACAAGTTCCTCGATGGTCATACAAATTAATTGACGAGTTGGAACAACAAGAGGGCAAAGATGATGAAGAAAACTTGGCGGAAGATCATGAAATTCGTTCACGAAAAGCCAAACTTCTAATGATTTTTAGTGATAATATAATGATTTTGAATGCGAATCAACAAAATAATGATACTTCCAATAATATCAAGGATACAAGGAATTCTAACCCAATATACATAGACGAAATAACTTTCATACGTTATTCACAACAATCGGACTTTCGGCGAGACATAATAAAAGGATCCATGCGAGCCCAAAGACGTAAAATAACTATTTTTGAACTGTTTCAAGCAAATGCACATTCTCCTATTTTTTTTGACAGAATAAATAAATCTCTTTTTTTTGCTTTTGATATTGATATTTTTGAACTGATGAAAACAATGTTTATAAATTGTATGTGTAAAAACACAGAATTAAAAATTTTTGATTCTACTTATATAAAGAAAAAAACAAAAGAAAATAAAAAAAAAGAAGAGGAGAAAAGAAAAGAAACCAAAAGAAAAGGCAACAAAAAAGAGGATAAAGCGCGGATAAAAATTGCTGAAACCTGGGATCGAATTTTTCTTGCTCAAGTAATAAGAGGTTGTGTTTTAGTAACTCAATCGATTCTTAGAAAATATATTCTATTACCCTCATTAATAATAAGTAAAAATATCATTCGTATATTATTTTTTCAAACTCCCGAATGGTCCAACGATTTTAAGGATTGGGGTAGAGAGATGCATGTTAAATGTACCTATAATGGCGTTCAGTTCTCAGAAAAAGAATTTCCGAAAAATTGGTTAACAAATGGGATTCAAATAAAGATCCTATTTCCTTTTCGTTTAAAACCTTGGCACAGATCTAAGTTAAAATTCCCTTCTAAGGATAAAGGTCCAAAAAAATATAAAGTACAAGAAAAGGATTTTTGTTTTTTAACAGTTTTGGGAATGGAAGCGGAACTTCCTTTTGGTTCTCCCCGAAAACGGCTTTCACTTTGTAAACCCCTCTTTAAAAAACTTGAAAAAAAAATTAGAAAGATGACAAAAAAAGGTTTTCGAGTTAGAACAATTTTAGAAGCAAGAAGAAAATTATTTCAAAATTTCTCAAAAGAAAAAAACCATTGGTTCATCAAAAACATTTTTTTTGGACCAGAAAAGAGACTTTCAAAATCAAAAATACATCCAAAATTTTTATCGCAATTTCGAGAAGTAGATGAATTAAATGAAAGTAAAAAACAAAAAGATTCGACAATCAATAACAATAATGAGAATGAGACGGTTTTTAAATTGGCCACCCCAATTCGATCTAGGCCTTGTACAAATTACTCACCGATAGAAAAAAAAATGAAAGATCTTTCGGCTAGAAGAAAGATAATTCTAAATCAAATAGAACAAATTACAAACGAAAAAAAAAAAGAAAATCGAACTTCAGAAAAAAATATTAGTCCTAACAAAATAAAAAGAAAAAGAAGTTATAATCTTAAAAAATTCAACTCATCAAACAAAATTTCATACATATTAAAAATCAAAAATGCTCGATTATCTCGTAAATTTTACTTTTTTATAAAAATTTTGATTGAAAATATATACATAGATATTTTTTTAGGTATCATTAATATTTCAAGGTTCAATGCACAGTTTTTTAGTGAATCAATAAAAAAAATTATTACTAAATCCATTTCCAATAATGAATCAAATCAAAAAAAAACTGATAAACCAAATTACAAAAAATTGCACTTTATTTCGATTATAAAAAAGTCAAGAGATATCGCTGTTATTAATAATAATTCAAAGATTTTTTGTGATATATCTTTCTTATCACAAGCCTATGTATTTTACAAACTATCACAAACCAAAAATCTTAACTTATATAAGTTAAGATCGATCTTTGAATACCATAACCTTTTTCTTAATAATGAAATAAAAGATTATTTTAGAGCCCAAGGATTATTTAATTCGGAATTAAAAGAAAAAAATTTGACAAATTCTTTTTCTTTAATGAATCAATGGAAAAACTGGTTAAGAAGTCATTATCAATATAAATACGATTTATCTCAGCTTAGATGGTCTAGATTAATACCAGAAAAGTGTCGAAATAGAATCTATCAACACCATATGGTTGAAAATAAAAAATTAAGCAAATGGAATTTACCTGAACAAGACCAATTAATTCATTATGACAAAAAAAAGGATTTTGAGGTAAACTTATTTGCGAATCAAAAGAAGAATTTTCAAAAACACGCTAGATATAGTCTTTTATCATATAAATCCATTAATTATGAAAAAAAGACGTACTTTTCAATTTATGAATCACCAACTAATAAAGAAACAATTCTTTATAATTCCAACACAAATAAAAGCAAATTATTTGACATCTTCGAAGGTATTCCTATAAATAATTATCTAGCGGAAAATGATATTATCGATATCGATAAAAACCACGACCGAAAATATTTTGATTGGCGACTTATACATTTTTCTCTTAGAAAGAGGTTCGATATTGAGTCTTGGGTCGATACCGGAAGCAAAGCTAAAAAAAACACTAAGACTCCAACTAATAAATATCAAATAATTGATAAAATTGATAAGAAAAATCTTTCTTTTCTTCCAATTTACCAAGAGCAAGAAATCAATTCATCTAACCAACCCCCCCTTTTTTTTGATTGGATGGGAATGAATGAAGAAATACAAAATAGTCTCATATCGAATTTTGAACTTTGGTTCTTTCGACAATTTGTGATACTTTACAACACATATAAGGAAAAACCATGGACAATACCGATTCAATATCTTCTTGTCAATTTTCATAGAAATCAAAATATTAGTAAAAATAATAAAATCAACGGGAATAAAAAAGGCGACCTTCTTATATCTATATCATCGAATGAAAACAAACTTATTGAATTAGAGAATCGAAATCATGAAGAAAAAGAATCCGACGACCAGGTGGACTTTGAACCAGTTTTCCAAAATGAACAAAAAGATATTGACGAAGATTCTATCGGATTAGATATGATAAACCATAGAACTAAAAAGCAAAAAAAAAGTCATACAGAAGTAGAGCTTGATTTCTTCCTAAAAGAGTATTTATGTTTTCAATTAAGATGGAATGGTTCTTTAAATCAAAAAATAATTGATAATATCAAAACATATTGTTTCTTACTTAGACTGACAAATCCACGAGAAATTATTATATCTTCTATTCAAAGGAAAGAACTAAATCTGAATATTCTGGTGGTTCAAAAAGATGTAACTCTTACAGAATTGATGAAAAAGAGAATATTGATTATCGAACCTGTCCGTCTGTCGATAAAAACTGATGGACAATTTCTTTTGTATCAAATGGTGGGTATCTTATTAGTTGATAAAAACAAAGAACAAATTAAAAAAAAATATAGAGAAAAATTCTATGTTGATAAAAAAAAAAAGAATTTTACCGATAAAAGACATTCCACTATAATTGGAAATAGAGAAAAAAATAATTATGATTTCCTTGTTCCTGAAAATATTTTATGCCCTAAACGTCGTAGAGAATTAAGAATTGGAATTTCTTTCGATTTTAAAAATAAAAACGATAAAAACGATATTCATATAAATACAGTAAATACAGAAATTTTCAATGGTAATAACATAAAAAAAAGCAGTCCCGTTTTGGGGAAAACCCAACATTTTTGGAGAGAAAAAAATAAACTAATTAAATTGAAATTTTTTTTTTGGCCCAATTTTCGATTAGAGGATTTAGCTTGTATGAATCGCTATTGGTTCAATACTAATAATGGCAGTCGGTTCTGTATGGTAAGGATATATCTATATCCTCGGTTGAAATTTTAATAAGGGGGAATTTTTCCTATATATATGATAACATATTTGGTCTAGTATATGAAAAGAAGGAGATAGCAGCCTTATTCCTTTATACTCCATATTGCATTCTGGTATATAGAATTCAATCATCTATCAATTAGATCTCGAAATGAATCAATAGAATTTTTTTTTGTAAGCGACAAAATAGACGACCCTTAAAAATTTGGATTGATTAATTCCAAATTCTAGTTGACAAAATTTGGAATTACTAACAAAGTAAAAATTTTTGTGTATACAAAATTAAGATGAACTGACATTATTTATTAATAGAATACATTTATTAATTTCTTATTATTACTGATCACTAAAAAATATCTTAAAACTAAAAAAAAAAGGGGGTCCTCATTTTATGGTAAAAAACTCATTCATTTTAGTTATTTCACAAAAAGAAAAAGACGAAAACAAGGGATCTGTTGAATTTCAAATAGTAAGTTTCACTAATAAGATACGAAGACTTACTTCCCATTTGAAATTGCATAGAAAAGACTATTTATCTCAGAGAGGTTTGCGGAAAATTTTAGGAAAACGCCAACGACTGTTGTCTTATTTAGAAAAAAAAAATAGAGTACGTTATAAAGAATTAATTAGTCGGTTGGCTATTCGGAAGTTAAAATGAAGTTAAAAACTCATTAATTTCTTCATTTAAAGAGTTTTGTTGAATTATTTGATTTATTAGATCTTGAGATGAACTTCTTTTTGTTTTCAGTAACTCGTGGAATGGATCGAGGAAACTCCTATGAATATACCAGCTAAACGAAAAGATCTTATGATAGTGAATATGGGGCCCCACCACCCATCAATGCACGGTGTTCTTCGACTCGTCGTTACTCTAGACGGTGAGGATGTTATTGATTGTGAACCAATATTAGGTTATTTACACAGAGGAATGGAAAAAATTGCGGAAAATCGAACAATTATACAATATTTGCCCTATGTAACACGGTGGGATTATTTGGCTACTATGTTCACAGAAGCAATAACAGTAAATGGTCCAGAACTGTTAGGAAATATTCAAGTGCCAAAAAGAGCTAGCTATATCAGAGTAATTATGTTGGAATTAAGTCGTATAGCGTCTCATTTGTTATGGCTTGGGCCTTTTATGGCAGATATTGGTACACAGACTCCGTTCTTCTATATTTTTAGAGAGAGAGAGTTAATATATGATTTATTTGAAGCTGCAACTGGTATGAGAATGATGCATAATTATTTTCGTATCGGGGGGGTAGGGGCTGATCTACCTCATGGTTGGATAGATAAATGTTTAGATTTTTGCGATTATTTTTTAACAGGAGTTGCTGAATATCAAAAACTTATTACGCGAAATCCTATTTTTTTAGAACGAGTTGAAGGAGTAGGTATTGTTGGTGTGGAGGAAGCAATAAATTGGGGTTTATCGGGACCAATGCTCCGAGCTTCCGGAGTACAATGGGATCTTCGTAAAGTTGATCATTATGAGTCTTACGACGAATTTGATTGGGAAGTCCAGTGGCAAAAAGAAGGAGATTCATTAGCTCGTTATTTAGTCCGAATTGGTGAAATGCTGGAATCTATAAAAATTATTCAACAAGCTCTTGAAGGAATTCCGGGGGGGCCCTATGAGAATTTAGAAACCCGACATTTTGATAGAGAAAAGGATCCGGAATGGAACGATTTCGAATATCGATTCATTAGTAAAAAAACTTCTCCTACTTTTGAATTACCGAAACAAGAACTTTATGTCAGAGTGGAAGCCCCAAAAGGAGAATTGGGAATTTTTATGATAGGGGATCAGAGCGGGTTTCCTTGGAGATGGAAAATTCGACCGCCGGGTTTTATCAATTTGCAAATTCTTCCTGAATTAGTTAAAAGAATGAAATTGGCTGATATTATGACAATACTAGGTAGTATAGATATCATTATGGGAGAAGTTGATCGTTGAAATGATAATTGATACAACAGAAGTACAAGCTATCCATTCTTTTGCTAGCTTAGAATCCTTAAACGAGGTCGATGGAATTATATGGGAGTTTGCTCCTATTTTGGCTCTTGTATTGGGAATCACGATAAGCATACTCGTAATTGTCTGGTTAGAAAGAGAAATATCCGCAGGGATACAACAACGTATTGGACCCGAATATGCAGGTCCTTTAGGAGTTCTTCAAGCTCTAGCAGATGGGACAAAACTACTTTTCAAAGAGAATCTTTTTCCATCTAGGGGGGATACTCATTTATTCAGTATTGGGCCATCTATAGCAGTCATATCAACTCTCTTAAGCTATTCAGTAATTCCTTTTGGTTATCACTTTGTTTTAACTGATCTAAATATTGGTGTTGTTTTATGGATTGCCATTTCCAGTATTGCTCCCATTGGACTTCTTATGTCAGGATATGGATCAAATAATAAATATTCCTTTTTAGGTGGTCTACGAGCTGCTGCTCAATCGATTAGTTATGAAATACCTTTAACTATTTGTGTGTTAGCCATATCTCTACGTGCGATTCGTTGAAACAGAAATTTCTCGCTATTCTTTTCCTTTTTCGGAAAAAAGCGAAATGAATTGAATAGATATCTTCATTTTTTATTCATCATTTTGGTTGATGAACTAAATTGGATAGTTATATGAGTGAAAAAAAAAAAAAACAACTTCGAAATTTGCAGTAAAAAAATTGAGACTCATTTCCGATGTACAAGAAAAAAAAGGAAAACAGAAATAAACATAAGAAACGAAGACGGTTTGCCCCGAGATTGGTTGATTAGCCATCCTAACTTGAAGCGGGCTCAAAAGATCAACTTTATGGAGTTTTCACTATCATTTATAGGTATTCTTCATAGCTAATGCTAACAGATGATTGAGTAAAAATGAGTGGATGGTTAGGAACACGAAGATACACAAAGGATTAGTAATAGAGATTTGCAAAATTATCGAAAAAGTTATTTCGACAAAAAGTATATTAATCGGGGCTTTAAGTTCGTAGAAATGATCAGGCAGTGCTCCCCATGATTCCAATCCAGAGTATGCTCCTACCCAACAATTAAAGAACTGACTATCCGGAACGAAATAATCCTTTCCGTTTTTTTAACCCCCTTGTCGTTTCATTTTTTCAGAAAGAAGAATACGAACGAAAAAAAAGAATCGAATTCCACTAGAAAAATAAGAAAAATACATTTTTTTATTCTTTTCTCCTATATTGATATTCATAGAGATAGAATTCGTGTCATAATTCGGAATATTCTCGTAATCGAAAACGATAGGTTGAAATATCTATTGGTATTTTAACAAAGAATTTTACAAAGAGTATTTTATTGAAGGATTAAAGTTATTACTCAAAAAAAGAAAAATTGAAATTATTAAAGGATGAGATCAATTCCGAAGTAATTTTTGATTTTTAGTATTATAACAGATAGAATTTCATTGCTCGAATTTTGGAACGTCGATAGATTTTATTTTTTTTTGATCCGATCTCTTCTACAAATATATCAAAATAAATAATACAATCGATCTGGTCCTTAAATTTATTTCTGGACTTCGAGGAGCCGTATGAGGTAAGAATCTCATGTACGGTTCTGTAATAGCGATGGGAACAGTGATGTTATCACCGACTATGATTATCTAACAGTTCAAGTACAGTTGATATAGTTGAGGCACAATCAAAATCTGGTTTTTGGGGGTGGAATTTGTGGCGTCAACCAATAGGATTTTTTATTTTTTTTATTTCTTCTCTAGCCGAATGTGAAAGATTACCTTTTGATTTGCCAGAAGCAGAAGAAGAATTAGTAGCAGGTTATCAAACGGAATATTCGGGTATTAAATTTGGTTTATTTTATATTGCTTCCTATCTAAACTTATTAGTTTCTTCATTATTTGTAACAGTTCTTTACTTGGGCGGTTGGAATATCTGTATTCCATATATATTCGTTCCTGAGTTTTTTGAAATAAATAACATAAGCGGAGTCGTTGGACCAACAATTGGTATCTTTATTACATTGGTTAAAACTTATTTGTTCTTGTTCATTCCTATCACAACAAGATGGACTTTACCTAGACTACGAATGGACCAACTTTTAAATCTTGGATGGAAATTTCTTTTACCGATTTCCCTTGGTAATCTATTATTAACAACCTCTTTCCAACTCCTTTCACTATAAAAGTGTAGGGTATTAAAAAAAAGAAAATTAGAAAAATTCTAATAATAATTAATAATAATAAAGAAAACTCTAAGATAAAGAATATTATGAGTTATCTTCAACTCAAACAAGAGAAAAAAAAAATCAAATTATTCAGAAAAATTTACACTATGTTTTCCATGGTAACTGGGTTCATGAATTATGGGCAACAAACTATACGAGCCGCAAGGTACATTGGTCAAAGTTTCATGATAACCTTATCCCATGCAAATCGTTTACCTGTAACTATTCAATATCCTTATGAAAAATTAATCACATCGGAGCGTTTCCGTGGGCGAATCCATTTTGAATTTGATAAATGCATTGCTTGTGAAGTATGTGTTCGTGTATGCCCTATAGATCTGCCTGTTGTTGATTGGAAATTGGAAACTGACATTCGAAAGAAACGGTTGCTTAATTACAGTATTGATTTCGGAATCTGTATATTTTGCGGCAACTGTGTTGAGTATTGTCCAACAAATTGTTTATCAATGACAGAAGAATATGAGCTTTCTACTTATGATCGTCATGAATTGAATTATAATCAAATTGCTTTGGGTCGTTTACCAATATCAGTAGTTGACGATTCTACGATTCGAACAATTTGAAATTCAACTAAAAAAAAAACAAAAATGGATAAACTACTTTAGATTGATTTAAAAATACAATTATTAAACTAAAAAAGGGAAAATTCTGTTTTGGTCTAAAAGTATGGAAGAAGTTTTCTTTCATTTTCTTGGTCACTGACTAGAAAAATTCGAAATTCCAATTGAATTTGGATTGACAATCTATTAAGATATCTAGAATTCTATTCATAATTCTTTCGAGAATAAAATTTCGAATGCCTTTTTCAAGAAAGAAGAAAATTAGTTCAATAGTTGTAGATATAGTAATTAGTTAAACCCCTTCGGGTTTAAAATTAAGAGCCTATAATATTATCTATTTGCTATTATATATAAAATAGTAAATATATAATAATAATAAAAAAAAAAAACGAATATAAAATATATAGAAGTTTTTCCTGGTCAAGTCAATAGTCAATAAGGTCATGAAGAAACAATTCAATTTTTTTATTTCTTATTTTATGTGCGATGGATTTACCTGGACTAATACATGATTTTCTTTTAGTCTGTCTGGGATTAGGTCTTCTATTAGGAGCTTTAGGGGTAGTATTATTTAACAACCCAATTTATTCTGCCTTTTCATTAGGATTCGTTCTTGTTTGTATATCTTTAGTTTATATTTTATCAAACTCTCATTTTGTAGCTGCTGCACAACTCCTTATTTATGTGGGAGCTATAAATGTTTTAATTATATTTGCCGTAATGTTCATGAATGGTTCAGAATATTACAAAGATTTGAATCTTTGGACTGTTGGAAATGGATTTACTTCCTTAGTTTGTACAAGTATTTTTGTTTCACTAATTACTATTATTCCAGATACGTCATGGTACGGAATTATTTGGACTACAACAACAAATCAGATTCTAGAACAAGATTTGATAAATAATGGTCCGCAAATTGGAATTCATTTAGCAACAGATTTTTTTCTTCCATTTGAATTCATTTCAATAATTCTTTTAGTTGCTTTGATAGGTGCGATTGCTGTGGCTCGTCAGTAAGAATTTTTTCGAATTAATAATCGAAATAAAAATGAAAACTGTTTTCTATGTTATCACATCTCTTTTCCTTCCATTTTATTTAAAGATTATTTATGTATAAATTCTTTTATTTGATCTAGTCGCCATAGATTTATTTGTTGGGTACTTATGATATTCTTAATTCTAGTCAATCTCAGGTAGAATTGTTGTTCATATTGAAATAAATAGAAATTGAAAAATTGATAAGGAGTTGGTCAATGATGCTCGAACATGTACTTATTTTGAGTGCCTGTTTATTTTCTATCGGTATCTATGGATTGATTACGAGTCGAAATATGGTTAGAGCCCTTATGTGTCTTGAACTTATACTGAATGCTGCTAATATAAATTTCGTAACATTTTCGGATTTTTTTGATAGTCGCCAACTAAAAGGAAATATTTTTTCAATTTTTGTTATAGCTATCGCAGCCGCTGAAGCAGCTATTGGACCGGCTATTGTTTCGTCAATTTATCGTAATAGAAAATCCACCTGTATCAATCAATCGAATTTGTTGAATAAGTAGTATTAATTGTATAGAATATAATTTTCCTATTTATTAATTTAACTTGGCATATATGATACCTAAGTTGTCTGATCATGTTTGTGAAAACATAAGAAATTAAAGTATCTTGGCTCTATCTCAGAAGTTCATCCAGAATTGAGAAAATTTCTGGTAAATCATTGATTCGTCTGGTTTCTAAATATATGCTGATTCATTTAGAAATTTACTAGATTGAAATTTTATGACGTTAAAAAAATTTTTAATCCAATGTCCCATTCAGTAAAAATTTATGATACATGTATAGGGTGTACTCAATGTGTCCGAGCCTGTCCCACGGATGTATTAGAAATGATACCTTGGGATGGGTGTAAATCCAAGCAAATTGCTTCCGCTCCAAGAACAGAGGATTGTGTCGGTTGTAAAAGATGTGAATCTGCTTGTCCAACGGATTTCTTGAGTGTTCGAGTTTATTTATGGCATGAAACAACTCGAAGCATGGGTCTAGCTTATTAATAGTTTCCAGAAAACCCCACTTGAATACATTTTTTTTACCGACAAAAACCCGTACTCGAAAAAATGTTTTCTAGGACGGGTTTTTCGAGTCTAAGCGTATTTTGTCTTTACCACGAATTCTTTTCCTTGGTTAACAATATTTGTAGTTTTACCGATAGCGGCGGGTTTATTAATTTTGTTTTTCCCTCATAGAGGAAATAAGGTAATTAGGTGGTATACTTTATATATATGTATAGTAGAGCTCCTTTTACTAACTTATGCGTTCTCTTATTATTTCCAATTTGAGGACCCATTAATCCAATTAGCAGAAGATTATAAATGGATTCCTTTTTTTGATTTGTACTGGAGATTGGGAATAGATGGATTTTCTTTAGGACCTATTTTACTGACAGGATTTATCACTACTTTAGCTACTTTAGCGGCTTGGCCAATTACTCGCGATTCCCGATTATTCCATTTTCTGATGTTAGCAATGTATAGTGCTCAAATAGGATTATTTTCATCTCAAGATCTTTTACTTTTTTTTATTATGTGGGAGTTAGAATTAATTCCCGTCTATCTACTTCTATCCATGTGGGGGGGAAAGAAACGCCTGTATTCAGCTACAAAGTTTATTTTGTATACTGCAGGAGGTTCGGTTTTTTTATTAATAGGAGCTTTAGGTATCGCTTTATATGGTTCTAATGAACCAACATTCCATTTTGAAACATCAGCCAATCAATCATATCCTGTGGGACTAGAAATATTTTTCTATATTGGATTTCTTATTGCTTTTGCTGTCAAATCACCGATTATACCCTTACATACATGGTTACCAGACACTCATGGGGAAGCACATTACAGTACTTGTATGCTTCTAGCCGGAATCCTATTAAAAATGGGGGCGTATGGATTGATTCGAATCAATATGGAATTATTACCTCATGCCCATTCGATCTTTTCTCCCTGGTTGATAATAATAGGCGTAATACAAATAATCTATGCAGCTTCAACATCTACTGGTCAACGAAATTTAAAAAAAAGAATAGCCTATTCTTCTGTATCTCATATGGGTTTCATAATTATAGGAATTTGCTCTATAAGTGATATGGGACTCAATGGAGCTATTTTACAAATTCTATCCCATGGATTTATTGGTGCTGCGCTCTTTTTCTTGGCAGGAACTGGTTATGATAGAATACGTCGTCTTTATTTTGATGAAATGGGTGGAATGGCTCTCCTAATGCCAAAATTATTCACGACCTTCAGTATTTTATCACTAGCTTCCCTTGCATTACCGGGCATGAGTGGTTTTTTTGCAGAATTGATAGTCTTTTTTGGACTAATTAGTGGCCAAAAATACCTTTTAACGGCCAAAATATTAATTACTATCGTAATGGCAGTTGGAATGATATTAACTCCTATTTATTTATTATCTATGTTACGACAGATGTTCTATGGATACAAACTGTTTAATCCCCCAAACTCTTATTTTTTTGATTCTGGACCGCGGGAATTATTTGTTTCGATCTCTATCCTTCTGCCTGTAATAAGTATTGGTATTTATCCGGATTTCGTTTTCTCATTATCAATTGATAGAGTCGAAGCTATTCTATCTAATTTTTTTTATAGATAGTTTTTCAAAAAAAAAAAGAAATCCTATGATTTTCAAAAAATCAAAATTATTAGGTTACACAATGAAAAAACTTCTTTTTTCCTCTCTTAAATCTTGAATTTGAATAAACAAAAAATGAATTCTAAGCAAAAATTTTTGGCATTTGTGAGAACTTTTTGAATCACCATACTAGTATGGTGATTCAAAAAGTTCTCAACAGCTTACCTGAAGCTTTTTGTCTCTATGTTTTGCTGTCCTAGAGAGTTGCATTCGTCAGACCCTTTCTTCAATTGGTAATTGTTAATATAAATGACCCATAACTATGTAGTCCTATTCCTAATAAATTAACTCCAAAATAGCATATCCAAATTATAAGAAAACCGATAGACGCAACAATTGCCGAATTTAAACCCTCCAAATTTTTATTTGTTCGAGTATGAAAAAAAATCGCAAATATGGTCCATGTAATAAATGCCCAAGTTTCCTTTGGGTCCCAATTCCAATATGATCCCCATGCTTCATTAGCCCAGACTGCTCCCGAAAGAATACCTATAGTTAAAAAAATAAATCCTATACTTATAATCCGATAACTCCAGTCATCTAATTGTTGAATCAATTGAAACCTATAATAATTCCTAGAAGAAAGAAAGGAAAAATTTCTTAAAACATTTTTTGGTTCCATTCTATATTGTATCTTAGGAAAGTCAAAAGAATTGTTTAAAAAATTATTGCTTTTATCAAAAATTCTTATGATTTTTTTAAATCTGATGACTAGAAATGCTACTGATAATAATGATCCACACAAAAGAGCTGCATAGCCCAATATCATCATACTTACGTGCATCATTAACCACTGGGATTGAAGAGCGGGTACTAACATTTCCGATTGATGCATGCCTTTTAAAAGACCCGAAGTGGCAAACCCTTGAGTAAAAAAAGTACTTGGCGCGGTTATTGCGCTTAAATAATTTTTATATTTTTTAAAATATGGAACTATATGAATAACAGAAAATCCCCATGAAAGAAAGATTAATGATTCATATAAATCACTTAATGGTAAATGTCCACCAAAAAACCAACGAGTAACTAATAATCCCGTTATACAGAAAAAAGTAGTTATCATACCCTTTTCTGACGAATCATAGAGTTCTACGAATTCATCGACTACTAAGGTTATCAAATGAATTGTAATTACAATTGACACGACTGAAAAAGATATATGAGTTAATATATGTTCTAAAGCCGAAACTATCATAAAAGAAAAAATAAAAAAATTACAGGGGTTCCTCTTTTCGTATAGAGAATTGAAATTAGGAAGTAAAGTCATTATAGGATATAATGTATCCTTTTGAAAATTATCGGATGTAATGCCGCTACTCGGATTCGAACCGAGATGCTCTAGCACTGCTTCCTAAGAGCAGCGTGTCTACCAATTTCACCATAGCGGCTTGCTTGAAATCATAATAATCGATTTTTATTTAATCGTCGAGCTTTGAGGCAATACTTTTTACGAAATATTGCAATTCATTTGGATTTAAGAATAAAAAAAAATTGTCTTTTCAAAACTAACACATTCTATATACGATAAAAAAAAGCGAGGTCCATTTACTATTCATTAGTTCAAAAATAGCAAATTAACAAAAAATAGTAATTTAAAATAAAAAAAAAAAGAAAGAAAAGAGAGGGCAATCTTTCTATATCTTTATTTCTATATTATTTATATATATTTTATTATTTATATATATTATTATATATATATATATTCTATACTATTTTTTATTCTAAAATATTCGAAAATATTATCTAAAAGAAATAGATAATGAATAGATTTAGATTATATATACATAGAATAATTCGATTAATTATATTCTAGAACAGTTCTATATATAATAGAATCGATTTTTTTGATAGTCGATTTTTTATATTGTATCTTTTATATTCGAAATTGCTATTTTGTATTCTAAATTACAAAAAAATTAGACCTTTTCTTTATCATATCAAGTAAAATCAGATTATTCCTTTTTTATTTCTTTTTTCATCATATTATTCATCATATTAAATGTAGAAAAAAATACATCAATAAAGTTTAAGAACCTAATTTTTGGATCCTGAAATTGTTAGTTAGCCTAATAGATTTATAATAAAAAACCTTTTACTTTTTTTTTCACATAATTGGTCAAGGTCAAACTCAATGAAAAAGTATATCTAATAGAACTGGTGTTTTTTATAAACATAATGAAAAACAATAACTCCATTCGAAAATGGACTATTTAATGGTTCTGAATAAATAAACAAATAAAATAATTATTTTAGTGAATCCAGTAAGGATCTGCCAACACCATCCTTATTTCTGGTAAAATGCTTTTTTTTATTATTCCTATCCCTATCAAAATTTAATAAACCACTTTTCTTATAATTCTTTAACCTTTCTCGACATAGAGAAAGGTTAAAGAATTCAAAATCAAAAATTTGAAGTAATTTATTGAATAATAATGGATTTCTGATTAGTTAGAATAAGTATTTTTTTTCAGTAGTATCTTTATTTGACCAATTCGAACTTTTTAATTTTAATATCTGAATTATTTTTTACAAATTGATAATAATTAAATAAATTGAATTTAAGTTTTCCATATTTTGTATTTTTTCTTTTTCATTTATTTTCTTTATTGACTGATTGAAAAAGATCAAAGAGCTGATAAATCAGAAACACGAAATAATTAATTAGTAATTAAAAAAGTTTTTTTTTATGGAACATATATATCAATATTCATGGATCATACCTTTCCTTACATTCCCAGTCCCTATGTTAATAGGAGCAGGACTTCTAATTTTTCCGGTGACAACAAAAAAACTTCGTCGTATGTGGGCTTTTCCAAGTGTTTTAGTGTTAAGTATAGTTATGATTTTTTCAATCAATCTGTCTATTCAGCAAATAAATAGCATTTTTATTTATCAACATATATGGTCGTGGACCATCAATAATGATTTTTCTTTAGAGTTCGGACACTTAATTGACCCACTTACTTCTATTTTGTTAATATTAATTACTACAGTTGGAATTATGGTTCTTTTTTATAGTGATAATTATATGTCTCATGATCAAAGCTATTTGAGATTTTTTACTTCTATGAGTTTTTTCAATACTTCAATGGTGGGATTAGTTACTAGTTCGAATTTGATCCAAATTTATATTTTTTGGGAATTAGTTGGAATGTGTTCTTATCTTTTAATAGGTTTTTGGTTCACACGACCTAGTGCATCGAATGCTTGTCAAAAAGCATTTGTAACTAATCGTGTAGGGGATTTTGGTTTATTATTAGGAATTATTGGTCTTTATTGGATAACAGGCAGCTTCGAATTTCGAGATTTATTCAAAATAGTCAATAATTTGATTTCTAATAATCAAGTTAATCTTGTATTCGTTACTTTGTGTACCTTTTTCTTATTTTCCGGTGCAATTGCTAAATCATCCCAATTTCCTCTTCATGTATGGTTGCCTGATGCTATGGAAGGCCCTACTCCTATTTCGGCTCTCATACATGCTGCTACTATGGTAGCGGCGGGAATTTTTCTTGTAGCTCGACTTTTTCCTCTTTTTCGAGTCATACCTTACATAATGAATCTAATAGCTTTGATAGGCATAATTACAGTCTTTTTAGGAGCTACTTTAGCCCTTGCTCAAAAAGATATTAAGAGAGGTTTAGCTTATTCTACAATGTCTCAATTGGGTTATATGATGTTAGCTCTAGGTATGGGGTCTTATCGAAGTGCTTTATTTCATTTGATTACTCATGCCTATTCAAAAGCATTGTTGTTTTTAGGGTCTGGATCTATTATTCATTCAATGGAAGCTATTGTTGGTTATTCTCCAGATAAGAGTCAAAATATGGTTCTTATGGGTGGTTTAACAAAACATATTCCAATTACAAAAACTTCTTTTTTATTAGGAACATTTTCTCTTTGTGGTATTCCACCCTTCGCTTGTTTTTGGTCCAAAGATGAAATTCTTAATGATAGTTGGTTGTATTCATCTAGTTTCGCAATAATAGCTTGGTTGACTGCGGGATTAACTGCCTTTTATATGTTTCGGATTTATTTACTTATTTTTGAAGGATATTTCAATCTTAATTGTAAAAATTACAATGGGAAAAAAAATAGTTCATTTTATTCAATATCTTTATGGGGTAAAGACGGATCAAAAAGGTTTAACAAAAATTTTCGTTTATTACCTTTATTAACAATGAATAATAATGACAGGACTTCTTTTTTTTGGAAGAAAACATATAAAATTGATGGTAATGTAAGAAATATGACATGGCCTTTTATTACTCTTCAAAATTTTAACACTAAAAGTATTTTTTTCTACCCACGGGAATCCGATAATACTATGTTATTTCCTATGCTTGTCTTCGTACTATTTTCTTTATTTATTGGAACCATAGGAATTCCTTTTAATCCATTCAACCAAGAAGAAATCAAGTTGGATATATTGTCAAAACTGTTAACTCCATCTTTTAACCTTTTGCATGAAAATGAACAAAATTCTGTGGATTTTTATGAATTTTTAACAAATGCAACTTTTTCAGTCAGTATAATTTTTGTCGGAATATTTATAGCGTCCTCATTCTATAAGCCTGGTTATTTATCGTTACAAAATTTGAATTTCTTCAATTCATCTGCTAAAAAAGGCTTGAATAAAATTCTTTCGGACAAACTAATAAATGGGATGTATAATTGGTCCTATAATCGAGGTTACATAGATTCTTTTTATGCAATATCTTTTATTAGTGGTCTAAGAAAATTAGTTGAATTTTTTTATTTTTTTGATAAACAAATAATTGATGGAATTATCAATGGAGTCGGTGTTACCAGTTTCTTTGTAGGAGAAAGTATAAAATATGTAGGAAGCGGTCGCATTTCTTCTTATCTTTTATTGTATTTATTTTATGCCATAATTTTTTTATTAATTTATT